AAATTTAAACGTATAGATTTTTTAACTCGTTCCAAACGAAGTTTTAAGAAATCTAATTTCAAGAATTATAATCTTTATACAAAATTTAATAGAGATTCGGGTTTTATAAGTTATTTGGAAGAACCAGATTTTCGTCGAGCCGTAATCAAAGGATCTATGCGCAGTCAAAGGCGTAAAATGGTTATTTGGGGACCGTCTCAAGGAAATCCCCATTCCCCTCTTTTTTTGGAAAAAATGGAAGATTTTCCTTTTCCTATATCCGACCTAATGAATCTTTTTTTTAATATTAGAGATTGGTTGGGTAAAAAGTCAGAATTTGAAATTTTAGATCAACAATTCCAAATAAAAAAAAACAACCAGGAAGACGCAATGGAATTCTGGGAAAACATTCCATATGCACAAAAAACAAGAAGTATTCTGTTACTAGCACAATCAATTTTTAGAAGGTATATTAAATTACCCTTATTGATAATAGCTAAGAATATTGGCCGTATTTTATTACGGCAATCTCCGGAATGGTATGAGGATTTCCAAGATTGGAATAGAGAAATTTATTTAAAGTGCAGCTATAATGGTCTTCAATTCTCCAAAACAGAATTTCCTAAAAATTGGTTAATAGAAGGTTTTCAGATCAAAATCTTATATCCTTTTCATTTGAAACCGTGGCACGGATCTAAGCTACGACTCTCTGATAGAGATCGAAAGCAACAAGATGATTTTGATTCTTGTTTTTTAACAGTTTTGGGAATGGAAACAGAATATCCTTTTGGTCCTCCTCGAAAAACACCTTCCTTTTTTGAACCCGTTTTTAAAGATATAGACTACAAAGTCGAAATAAGAAATTTTAATTTTAGAGTTCAAAGAGTTTTAAAAAAAATAACAAAGCAACAAGAAAAAGCATTTTTCTTTTTAAAACAAATACTTTTAAAAGGAAAGAAAATTCCATTATTTATACCGAGAGAAATATATGAATCAAGTGAAACTCAAACAGAAAAGGATTCGATAATCAGCACTCAGATAATTCATGAATCATTTAGTCAAAATAAATCTAGAGATTATTCACAGGCAAAAGAAGAGATTAAACATAGAATTGATAGAAGAAACACAATCAGAAATCAAATAGAAATAATGAAAAAAAATAAAAAGAATAATCGAGAATCACCCCCAAAAATTTGGAAAATATTAAAAAGAAAAAATATTGAATTAATATTTCAATTTTGCATTGAAAAAATATACGTAGATATCTTTTTATGTATAATTAATATGCGCAGAATTTCTCTACAACTTTTTATGGAATCAACAAAAAAAATTCTTGAAAAATACATTGACAATAATGAAATAAATAAAGATAAAGCAAGAATTAATAAAAAAAAACAAAATAAAATTGACTTCATTTCGCCTATGACTATAAAAAAGGCTTTTGATAATCTTAGAAATAGTAAGCAGAAGCCACATATTTTTTTTGATTTATCTTACTTGTCACAAAAATATGTATTTTTTAAATTATCACAAACCCAAGTTATTAACTTCAATAAGTTAAGATCTATTCTTCAATATAATGGACCATCTTTTTTTCTTAAGAATGAAATAAAGGATTTTTTTGGAACACAAGGAATATTTGATTCCAAAGTAAGACATAACAAACTTTCAAATTATGAAAAGAATCCATGGAAAAACTGGTTAAGAAGTCATTATCAATATGATTTATCTCAGATTACATGGTCTACATTAGTCCCACAAAAATGGCGAAATCAAATAAATCAATGCCATATGTCTCAAAATGATGATTTAAAGAAAGGGTATTTCTATGAAAAAGACCCATTATTGGATTACAAAAAAAAACAAAATTTGAAAGTATATTTATTACCAAATAAAGAGGATAATTTTCAAAAAAACTATAGATATGATCTTTTCTCATATAAATATATGAATTCTGAAACTAAGAATAAGTCTGATATTTATAGATCACCATTAGAAACAATAAAGAAGCAAGAAAATTCCACCAAAAATAAAGAAACTTTTTTTAACATACTCAATAATATTCCTATCAAGAATTATCTAGAAAAAAGTGATATTATATATATGGAAAAAAATACAGATAGAAAATATTTGGGTTGGAAATTTAATACAAATATTCAGGTTGAACCTAATAAGGACCAAATAACAGAGAATTCTCATAATAATGGTCTTTTTTATCTTCCAATTAAATCAAATTCCAAAATCAATTATAAAAAGGTCTTTTTTGATTGGATGGGAATGAATGAAAAATTATTAATCTTAAATCACCTCATATCGAATCCTAAAGTTTTTTTATTTCCAGAGTTTTTAATACTTTATCATAAATATAAAGAGAAACCTTGGTTTATCCCAAGCAACTTACTTCTTTTTAATTTGAATATCAATCCAAATTTTAGTGAAAATCCAAATATCAAAGGAAAACAAGAGGCGGATGAATATTTTTTAAATTTTAGACCATCAAATTCAAAACAATATTTTGAAT